AGGGGCTTATTTTGCTTAAGTAAAAAAAGTGGGCAAACGAGTGTAAAAATTTGCGCAGAGGTAGGGAAATAGTGAGTGTAAAATAGCTAAACAAAAAAATAGTGAGAGGAAATAAATGAGGAAGTAAAAAAGTGAATCTTTGCCAGCAAAAAGGGTGTCTTAAAATTGTATGAAGTTCGAGGAGAATGTTTGTTTTTAGGGAATTTTTGAGAAATACAAGGAATATTTTATTCTTATTTTGTGAAGGTTAGAAGTTCGAGAAGAGTTGAAAAGGTGAAAAATATGTCTAGCAAGCATTAATCCAATAATCCCATAGTAAGGGGTTGTGGAGGAGCCATAACCAAGTGTAAGACAAAGTGCATCAGTGTTAAGATGAGACCGCCTAACATTTAAGCCATATCATTAATTAACGCCTGAGGACGACGAATAGACCGCAACGCATTGTGTGTCCACGTCAACCACCGACACCATCTCTCCGAAAGGAAATGCCGAGTGAAGAGCCCCGAGAAAAACTACCCGAGGCGCCAGAATCACCAAGATGCCGCGATTACGAGGCAAGGAGTACATATATAGCGAACCAGATGAATCTGTGAAGATCACTAGGAGCTAAATCAACCGATACATGTGCCTGACCGAGGAACCAGAGGCGCAAAAGAGCAAGAAATGGAAGGGTGTAGGGGGAAAGAAAGAGCCTGAAGCTGGTCATAGGAAACCTTACTTACGTCGAGTTGGTGATTTCTCGTGAGATGCGAAGTCAATAAATAACCTGGTACCTGAAACTTACCTTCCGAGAGATTTCTCATCAATGGACTGCCGCCGTTAAGCCCCATTACTAAGGCACTGCCGTATACAGAGAGCTAAGGAATTAAAGAAACCCAGTCCCTTGTCCTAGAGCATTCAACTTATTTCTACCAGCCATTACATTATCAACCCTACTGAAGCAAAACCGAACTAAACCATAACACTATCCGAAAGAATAAATTCATGAGATAAAACGTGAAGTAATTAATCCAGGATAAATTAATGGAATGTAGGTAGGATAACTGTTTAATGCCCGATACACATAGTGTATATAAATCTAGCTCCACAGTACTGTGGGGGGGTAGGGGGGGTACGCCGTTGAGAGGGGTTCCTATAGTTGAGGTATACAACAATGGTTTTTCAGGCCATGGGCCTTGGGTGAATCCAAGTAGGAACTTATGGCTTACTTTGTTTTGTTTTTAGGAGTTGGTTTTGTTTTGGCAGCTTTGTTGGTAGCTTCTAACCCCTCACCTTACTATGGGGTTGTAGGGTTGGTACTAGGATCTGTTGTTGGGTGTGGGTGGTTAGTGAGCTTGGGGGTTTCGTTTGTGTCGTTGGTGCTCTTTATGGTATACTTAGGAGGGATGTTGGTGGTCTTTGTGTACTGTGTCTCGTTGGCGGCGGACCCATTTCCTCAGGTTTGGGGGGGTTGGCGTGTAGTTGGATATGCTCTAGGGCTTGTTCTGGTTATGGGGGTTGGGTTTGCAGTTTGGGGGTGGGGTAGTGGGGTTGGGGTGAATACTGTTGATGGTGGAGGGGTATCCTCTGTTCGATTGGACTTTGGTGGGGTAGCCTTGTTTTACTCTTGGGGGGTTGGTATGTTTTTGGTTGCTGGGTGGGGGTTGCTGTTGGCCCTGTTTGTAGTGTTGGAGTTAGTACGAGGTCTATCTCGTGGAGCTATTCGGGCAGTGTAAGTTCAGAAAGTAGTTTAGTATAAAATGCCAGCTTTGGGAGTTGGTGATGGAGATTAGGTTCTCTCTTTCTGAGGTGTGAGCTGCCCCTGCTTGCTGGTTTGTTGGGGTGTGCTCTGTGTAGTCTGTTGGGGGTTTGATTTAGGGGTTGTTTAAGGTGGTGGGGTGGAGGGGTGCTCTGCCTGGGGTAGGATAAATGAGTTGGTGGTGAGTGCTGTGTGAGCGAAGTAAAAAAAGTGGGCAAACGAGTGTAAAAATTTGCGCAGAGGTAGGGAAATAGTGAGTGTAAAATAGCTAAACAAAAAAATAGTGAGAGGAAATAAATGAGGAAGTAAAAAAGTGAATCTTTGCCAGCAAAAAGGGTGTCTTAAAATTGTATGAAGTTCGAGGAGAATGTTTGTTTTTAGGGAATTTTTGAGAAATACAAGGAATATTTTATTCTTATTTTGTGAAGGTTAGAAGTTCGAGAAGAGTTGAAAAGGTGAAAAATATGTCTAGCAAGCATTAATCCAATAATCCCATAGTAAGGGGTTGTGGAGGAGCCATAACCAAGTGTAAGACAAAGTGCATCAGTGTTAAGATGAGACCGCCTAACATTTAAGCCATATCATTAATTAACGCCTGAGGACGACGAATAGACCGCAACGCATTGTGTGTCCACGTCAACCACCGACACCATCTCTCCGAAAGGAAATGCCGAGTGAAGAGCCCCGAGAAAAACTACCCGAGGCGCCAGAATCACCAAGATGCCGCGATTACGAGGCAAGGAGTACATATATAGCGAACCAGATGAATCTGTGAAGATCACTAGGAGCTAAATCAACCGATACATGTGCCTGACCGAGGAACCAGAGGCGCAAAAGAGCAAGAAATGGAAGGGTGTAGGGGGAAAGAAAGAGCCTGAAGCTGGTCATAGGAAACCTTACTTACGTCGAGTTGGTGATTTCTCGTGAGATGCGAAGTCAATAAATAACCTGGTACCTGAAACTTACCTTCCGAGAGATTTCTCATCAATGGACTGCCGCCGTTAAGCCCCATTACTAAGGCACTGCCGTATACAGAGAGCTAAGGAATTAAAGAAGCCCAGTCCCCTGTCCTAGAGCATTCAGTTTACTTCTACCAACCATTACATTATCAACCCTACTGAAGCAAAACCGGACTAAACCAGTAACTATCCAGTAAGGACAATATGGCATTAGAGCATAAAGCCCACAATCTATAACACATTAGTGTAGTGTCTATAGGATAACTGTTTAATGCCCGATACACATAGTGTATATAAATCTAGCTCCACAGTACCGTGGGGGGGTAGGGGGGGTACGCTATTAATGGGGAACCCAGTAGCTTATGGTGTATGGTGGTAATGTACTTGGGCTTTTAGGTTTAATATGTGTAGGTGCTGCTCTGGGGTTGGTAATGGGGGTTGGGCCCCCTCCCCCTCCCCTCCCCCCAGTAACTCTAAGAAGGGTCTACCTTCACTCTTTGGCTTACAAGGCCAATGTTTTTTATAAACTATTAGAGCTTATTTGAGGATCTTGTTTTCTAGGGAGGAGGTGATGGGGAATAGAATGAGGATGGTAGTAAAGTAGGTGATTGAGGCTAGTTGCCCGATGATGATGAAGGGGTGCTCTACGGGCTGGCTTCCTACCCAGGTTAGGATAAATAGGTTGGCTGCTAAAGTTCAGAATAGGAGCTGTGATATAGGGCGGAAGGCTATGGTGCGCTGCTTTGATTTGTGGAGAAGAGGGCTTAGGAATAGGACTAGTACGGAGGCGGCTAGGGCTAGGACTCCTCCTAGTTTATTGGGGATTGAGCGAAGGATGGCGTATGCGAATAGAAAGTATCACTCTGGTTTGATATGTGGAGGAGTAACTAGGGGGTTTGCTGGGGTGAAGTTTTCTGGGTCTCCTAAGAGGTTGGGGGCGAATAGGGCTAGGGATATGAGTAGAAGTAGTATGATTATAAATCCTAGTAGGTCCTTTGTAGAGAAGTATGGGTGGAATGGGATCTTGTCGCAGTTTGATGGGACACCTAGGGGGTTGTTTGATCCTGATTCGTGTAGGAAGGTAAGGTGGATGAGGACTAGGCTGGTGATTATAAATGGGAGGAGAAAGTGTAGGGTGAAGAATCGGGTTAGGGTTGGGTTGTCTACTGAGAACCCACCTCAGGCTCACTCTACAAGGGTTTGCCCGATGTAGGGGATTGCAGAGAATAGGTTTGTAATAACTGTAGCACCTCAGAACGATATTTGGCCTCAGGGTAGGACGTAGCCAACGAAGGCTGTTGCTATTAGGGTTAGTAGGAGGATAATTCCTGTGTTTCAGGTTTCTTTGTAGAGGTAGGAGCCATAGTAGTAACCTCGAGCAATGTGGAGGTAGATGCAGATGAAGAAGAGGGAGGCTCCGTTTGCATGTAGGTTGCGAACTAGTCATCCGTACTGTACGTTTCGGCATGTGTTGGCCACAGATGAGAAGGCTAGGGTGGTATCTGCGGTGTAGTGGGCGGCTAGGAGTAGTCCGGTTAGGATTTGCGTTGCGAGGCAGATTCCTAGGATAGACCCGAAATTTCATCAGGCTGAGATATTTGGGGGGGTGGGTAGGTCGATTAGGGAGCTGTTTACTATTTTTAGTAGGGGGTGGGACTTTCGTAGGTTGGGGGCCATTAGGGTTTTGGTTATAAGAGTAGTAGGGTGATTAGGATGGAGAGGGCGAAGGTTCCTAGGTAGGCTTTAATAAGCCCCTTGTGTATAGTGGTTGAGGTTTTGGCTGCTGTGGTTTGTAGGCTGGCAAGCCCCTCTGGTCCTATTTTTTTGTATCAGGATAGATCAATTAGGTGGTTGGCAATCTTTTGTCCTGTGTCTATTAGGGTTGTGGCGCTTAGGCGGTGGGCTAGGGGGTTGAAGTATCCTAGTGTGAGGGAGAAGTTTAGATAGCTGCTCTGCTTGGGTTGGACTATGGGGTGGGTAGTGGTTAGCTCTAGGGCTAAGAGGATGCCTAATGCTGTTACCAGAATGGCTGTGGTTTTTGTTAGTAGGGGCATGGTTATTGGTGGGGTGTGTGTGGGGGTTATGTACGATGTAATTAGTAGGCCGGCTAGGATGCTTCCTAGGGCGAGGCGGGTGATTGGGTTTGTAATTTGTGGGTTGTTTTCGTTGATTGGGGTAATTGCTGGTGTACGGGTGAACCCTGTTTGTACTAGGAGGGTGATTCGTATGCTGTATGTGGCGGTAAAGGTTGTGGCTAGGAGGGTTATAAGGAGCGCCCAGGCGTTTAAGTGGGAGGTGTTTAGGTTTTCGATAATGAGGTCCTTTGAGAAGAATCCGGCTAGGAATGGGGTTCCTATTAATGACAGGCTTCCGATTGTTAGGCAGGAGGTGGTGGTTGGGAGTGAGTTTTGCAGGCCGCCTATTTTTCGGATGTCCTGCTCTCCGCCTAGGCTGTGGATGATTGACCCAGAGCATAGGAATAGTATGGCTTTGAAGAAGGCGTGGGTTGAGATGTGGAGGAAGGCTAGCTGTGGGAGGTTGAGTCCGATGGTGACTATTATTAGCCCTAGTTGGCTAGATGTGGAGAAAGCAATAATTTTTTTGATGTCGTTTTGTGTGAGGGCGCAGGTGGCGGCGAATAGTGTGGAGGTGGCACCTAGGCATAGGCATAGGGTTAGGGCTGTTTTGTTGCTGGTGAGGAGGGGGTGGGTGCGGATTAGCAGGAAGATTCCGGCTACTACTATTGTGCTTGAGTGGAGTAGGGCAGAGACTGGGGTGGGGCCCTCTATGGCGGCCGGTAGCCATGGGTGGAGGCCAAATTGGGCGGATTTTCCTGTGGCAGCTAGAATGAGGCCTAGTAGGGGGAGCGTTGGGGGTTTTGTGGGGGAAAATATTTGTTGAAGCTCTCAGGAGTTTAGGGTGGAGGCGAGTCAGGCTATGCTTAGGATAAGTCCGATGTCTCCAATTCGATTGTAGAGCACGGCTTGTAGGGCTGCTATGTTGGCTTCTGCTCGTCCATGCCATCAGCTGATTAGTAGGAAGGATATGATGCCCACTCCCTCTCAGCCAATGAAAAGCAGGAAGATGCTGTTGGCTAGGGTTAGTGTTAGTATTGCAATCAAGAATGTTGTTAGGTAGGAGAAGAATTTTGTGATGTGTGGGTCTGATTCTATGTATGATATTGCGAATTGTAGGATAGACCACGTTACGAATAGTGAGAGGGGGAGGAATAGCATGGAGTACTGGTCTAGTTTAAGGCTGAGTGGGATTTTAAAGTTTATAGTGAATTTTCATTCTCAGTAGGAGGTGATACTGTCTAAGCCCGATTGGATAAAGATTGTTGTGGGCGCTAGGCTGGTTAGGAAGGCGGCTTTGATAGCGAGGGTGGTGGTTTTGGGGGAGCTTTTAAAGCTCTTTAGGAGTATGGGGAGGAGTATGGGGGTTAGGATGGTTGTTAGTGTGGCTAGTGTTAGTGTGTTAAGGAGCAGGGCGGTCTCCATTACTTTTACTTGGATTTGCACCAAGATGGGTGGCTCCTAAGACCAGTGGATTACTCTTATCCTTTAAAAGCAAGGGGGCTGAGGTTTTAGACTCAGATGCAAGAGTTAGCAGTTCTTGTTGGTTGAACCTCCCCTCGGCAGGTAAGAAGGGTTTAACTTCTATTTTTAGGGTCACAGTCTAATGTTTGGTTTAAACTATACTTGCATGAGAGGGGCCCGGAGATTAGTTGGGGTTTGAGGATTAGAAGGATTATGGGGAGGAGGTGTAGGATTATTAGTAGGTGCTCTCGTGTGGTGGAGCTTTGGAGTGTTGTGATGTGGGAGGGTAGGGCTCCTCGTTGGGTTGTAGTTAGTATGAATAGTGTGTATGAGGCGGTTAGTAGGGTGGCGGCTCCAGTGAGGAGAATTGTAGGGGGAGATCAGTTAAATAGTGCAACTATAATGCTTAGTTCTGCTATTAGGTTGGTAGTTGGGGGTAGGGCTATATTTGTTAGGTTGGCTAGTAGCCATCAGATAGCTATTAGGGGGAGTAGGGGCTGTAGCCCTTGAGTTAGGAGGAGGATGCGGCTGTGTGTGCGCTCGTAGTTTGTGTTGGCTAGGCAGAATAGTATTGAGGAGGTGAGTCCGTGGGAGATTATTAAGATTATGGCCCCTGAGAAGGATCAGTGGGTTTGGATTATGCATGCGGCGATGACTAGGCCCATGTGGCTTACGGAGGAGTAGGCGATGAGTGACTTTAGGTCGATTTGGCGTAGGCAGATTGAGCTGGTTATTAGTGCCCCCCATAGGGCGAGAGTGATAAATGGGTAGTGGAGGGGGTTGTTTTGGGGTATGCTTGTTAGGCAGGTAATACGTATGATGCCGTATCCTCCTAACTTTAGGAGGAGGGCAGCGAGTAGCATTGATCCTGCAATTGGAGCCTCTACGTGGGCCTTTGGTAGTCAGAGGTGTAGACCGTATAGGGGGGCTTTTACTATGAAGGCCATGAGTAGTGCGGTGTTTAGGAGGAGGGGGGGTCAGTGGTGGGTTGATGTGGGGGGCGGGGGGCAGGGGGTAAGTTTTATGGTGGGAAGGTGGAGGGTGCCTGCCTGTGAGTGTAGGTACAGTAGGGCAATTAGTAGGGGTAGGGAGCTGATAAGGGTGTAGAAGAGGAAGTAGATACCAGCGTTTAAACGTTCTGGTTGGCTCCCTCATCGTGTAATGAGGATTAGTGTTGGGATTAGGGTTGCCTCGAAGGAGATATAGAATATTGTAAGCTCTGTGGTTGAGAAGGCTAGGATAAGCAGGGGCTGTACTGTAACTAGTGTTATTGTAAAGATCCGTTTTCGTGCTGGGGGCTCCTGCTGCAGGTGGTTTTGGCTTGCTAGGATTATAAGTGGCAGGAGTCAGCAGGAGAGGGCTAGGAGGGGGGAGGATGTTTGGTCGGTGCCGGCCCATTGGGTGAGGTCTTTGTATGGGTGGTATGTGGGTGTTAGTCACTGCAGGCTTAGGGCGGCAATCAGTAGGCTGTGGGTTGTGGTGTTGAGTCATAGGAATTTTAGGGGTGAGAGGAGGACTGTTGGGAGGAGTATGATTGTTGGCAGTATAATTTTTAGCATTGTAGTAGGTTGAGGTTTTGTAGGTTGTCTGAGCCATGGGTTCGTGTGGAGGCGACTAGCATTGCTAGTCCTGTACCTGCTTCGCAGGCGGAGAAGGTTAGTATGAGGATTGGTGTAAGGGTGAGGGAGGGTGTTTGGTTTTCGATTGGTCAGGTGGATAGAGCAAGATATATTGATAGTATTATGCCCTCTAGACATAGCAGGGCAGAGACTAGGTGTGCTCGGTGGAAGGCTAGCCCTAGGCTGCTTAGGGTAAAGGCTGAGTAGAGGCTTAGGCGGAGGAGGGGCATGAAGAGGGTCATAGGGGAGGCCTATGGTTTGCTGAGTCGAAATCAGCTGTCTTGCTTAGACTAACTCTCTTACTCTGCCCACTCTAGGCCTCCCTGTGTCCACTCGTAGGCAAGGCCTAGGGTCAGTAGGAGAAGAATGGTGGAAGTTCAGGTTAGGGTTATAGTTGGGTGTTCTAGTTGGGTGGCTCAGGGTAGTGGTAGTAGGAGGGCGATCTCTAAGTCAAATAGGAGGAATAGGATGGCTACTGAGGAAGAATCGGATGGAGAATGGGAGTCGGGCTGATCCTAGTGGGTCAAATCCACATTCGTAGGGGGATAGTTTTTCTGAGTCAGGGTTGACTTGGGTGAGTCAAAAGTTTAGTGAGGTTAGGGCTGCGCTAAGGGTAAGTGTGGAGGCTAGTATGAATATAACTATATTCATTGCTCTTCTCTGGGTTAATGCCAGACTTAAGAGATTGGAAGTCTATTGTAATGGGTATACTAGAAGAGCAGGATCCTCATCAGTAGATGGATAGGTAGAGGAACAGTCAGATGATGTCTACGAAGTGTCAGTATCAGGCTGCTGCTTCGAACCCGAAGTGGTGGTTGGGTGTAAAGTGGAATTTGATTAGTCGTAGGAGGCAGACTGATAGGAAGGAGGATCCAATAATGACATGGAGTCCGTGGAATCCTGTAGCTACAAAGAAGGTTGAGCCGTAAACTCCGTCGGCAATGGAGAATGGTGCCTCATAGTACTCTGTTGCTTGTAGAGCAGTGAAGTACAGCCCTAGTAGGATGGTGAGGGCTAATGCTTGGATTGATTGTTTGTGGCTTCCCTCCATGATGCTGTGGTGTGCTCAGGTTACAGTAACGCCGGAGGCTAGTAGGATGGCTGTGTTTAAGAGGGGGACCTCTAGGGGGTTTAGGGGGGTGATTCCAGTAGGAGGTCATTGGCTTCCTAGTTCAGGGGTTGGTGCTAGGCTAGAGTGGAAGAAGGCTCAGAAGAAGCCAAGGAAGAAGAATACTTCAGAGGTAATGAATAGGATTATTCCGTATCGGAGGCCTTTTTGGACGGTTGGTGTATGGTGGCCTTGGAACGTGCTCTCTCGTACAATGTCTCGTCATCATTGGAGTATAACTAGGGCAATGGATAGTAGTCCGAGGGTTAGTAGTTGTGTTGAGTTGTAGTGGAATCATATGGTTAGTCCTGAAGTGGTTAGTAGGGCGGCAGTTGCTCCGAAGATGGGCCATGGGCTGGGGTCTACTATGTGGTAGGAATGTGCTTGGTGTGCCATTAGATGTTTTCTTGTAAGTATAGGCTTAGCAGGAGTACGAAGACGTAAGCTTGGATTATGGCCACTGCAACTTCTAGGATTGTTAGTAGGAGGAGGACTGTGGCGGTGAGGGCGGATACTGCTGGTATGATGGGGAGGAGTGTGATGGTGGCGGTGGAGATGAGTTGAATTAGTAGGTGCCCTGCGGTGAGGTTTGCTGTGAGGCGGACTCCTAGGGCTAGTGGGCGAATAAAGAGGCTAATGGTTTCAATGATAATTAGGGCTGGGATTAGCGGGGTGGGTGTGCCTTCGGGTAGGAGGTGGCCTAGGGAGGGTGTGGGTTGGTTTCGTAGGCCTGTAAGTAGGGTGGCGAGTCATAGTGGGAGGGCGAGGGCTATGTTTATTGATAGTTGGGTGGTAGGGGTGAATGTGTAGGGTAGTAGGCCAAGGAGGTTGGTTGTAAGTAGGAGTATTGCTAGTGATGTGAGGATGAGGGCTCATTTATGGCCTGGCTTGTTTAGTGGGATTATTAGCTGTTTGGTGATTGTGCTGATAAACCATAGGTGTAAGGTGGTTAGGCGGTTGGTTACCCATCGGTTGTTGGGGGCAGGGAGGAGTAGGGCGGGGAGAAGTATTGCGGGAAGGATTAGGGGGATTCCTAGGAGATATGGGCTTGAGAATTGGTTGAAGAAGGTTAGGGCCATGGTCAAGTTCAGGGGTTGTTTTTAGGGGTTGTGGGTGCTTTGTTGGTGGGAGGGCTTATGGGTGTAAATGCTAGTACTTTGGGTTGAATAATTAGGGAGAATGTTAATCATGATATGATTATGATGGAGAATCATGGGTTTGGGTTTAGCTGTGGCATGTCATTAAGGAGGGGGGGGTTACCTCTTTGTCTAGCTTAAAAGGCTAGTGCTGATACATAGCTTCTTAATGGTTAAGAGGTTAGTAGAGATGATCAGGCTTCGAAGTAGGATAGGGGGGTGGATTCTACTACGATTGGTATGAAGCTGTGATTGGCCCCGCAGATCTCTGAGCATTGGCCGTAAAAGATTCCTGGGCGGGTGGTGATGAATGATGTTTGGTTTAGCCGGCCTGGGATAGCGTCGGTCTTTACTCCTAATGTGGGTACGGCTCATGAGTGGAGTACGTCGTCAGCAGTGACAATAATACGAATGGGGGATTCTATTGGGATAATAACACGATGGTCGACCTCTAGTAGGCGGAAGTACCCCAGTGGGAGTTCGGCTGTGGGGGTTATATATGAATCGAATGAGAGATCTTTGAAGTCGGTGTACTCGTAGGATCAGTATCATTGATGTCCGATGGCTTTTAAGGTTAGGTCTGGTTCGTCGATTTCGTCTATTATGTAGAGGATTTGTAAGGATGGTAGGGCAAGTAGGATAAGGACGATGGCTGGGAGGATGGTTCAAACTAGTTCGACTTCTTGGGCGTCGACGGTGTTTGAGGATAGTTTTTCTATTAATATAAGGGTTAGTAGATATAGGACCAGGCTGCAAATTGTTAGGGCAACTATTAGGGCGTGGTCATGGAATTCTACTAGTTCTTCTATGATGGGGGATGAGGCGTCTTGGAATCCTAGTTGTGAGTGGTTAGCCATGTGGAGGTGTACAGGACTTTCACCTGTGGCTTGGCTTTGACAGGGCCATGTAATTGGTTTACTAACATCTCATATGAGAAAGAAGCATAAGTGGTTTAGTATGCGGTTGGCTTGAAACCAGCATGTGAGGGTTCGACTCCTTCCTTTCTTGTACTTGGACGAAGGCGGGCTCTTCGAAGGTGTGGTATGGGGGCGGGCAGCCGTGGATTCATTCGATGTTGGTGTGGGTTAGTTCTGGTTGTGAGACTTTTCGTTTGGAGGCAAAGGCCTCTCAGATGATGAATGTTAGTATAATTACGGCGACTATTGAGATTAGTGAGCCGATGGATGATAGGGTGTTTCATGATGTATAGGCATCTGGGTAGTCGGAGTATCGTCGCGGTATACCGGCTAGCCCTAGGAAGTGCTGGGGGAAGAATGTTAGGTTTACGCCTGTGAATATGACTCCAAAGTGGGCTTTGGCTCATGTTTGGTTTAGGGTGTATCCTGTAAATAGGGGGAATCAGTGGGTGAGCCCTGCTAGGATGGCAAATACAGCCCCTATTGATAGTACATAGTGGAAGTGTGCTACTACGTAGTATGTGTCGTGTAGGGCAATATCTAGTGAGGAGTTTGCTAGGATAATTCCTGTGAGGCCTCCGATGGTGAAGAGGAAGATAAACCCTAGAGCCCACAGTATTGGGGGGTCTCACTTGATAGTTCCTCCGTGCAGTGTGGCTAGTCAGCTGAAGACTTTAATTCCGGTTGGGATGGCAATGATTATGGTGGCGGATGTGAAGTATGCTCGGGTGTCTACGTCTATTCCTACTGTGAATATATGGTGGGCTCATACAATGAATCCTAGGAATCCGATTGATAGTATGGCTCATACTATACCCATGTAGCCGAACGGCTCCTTTTTGCCTGCGTGGTAGGCCACTACGTGTGAGATGATTCCAAACCCTGGGAGGATGAGGATGTATACTTCTGGGTGTCCGAAGAATCAGAAGAGGTGTTGGTATAGGATGGGGTCTCCTCCTCCAGCAGGGTCAAAGAATGTTGTGTTTAGGTTGCGGTCTGTAAGGAGTATGGTGATGCCGGCAGCTAGGACGGGTAGGGATAGTAGGAGAAGTACGGCGGTGATTAGGACAGATCAGACGAACAGGGGGGTTTGGTACTGTGATAGGGCAGGGGGTTTTATGTTGATGGCAGTGGTGATGAAATTAATTGCCCCTAGGATGGAGGATACACCTGCCAGGTGAAGGGAGAAGATAGCCAGGTCCACTGAAGCTCCGGCGTGAGCTAGGTTTCCGGCTAGGGGGGGGTAGACGGTTCACCCTGTGCCCGCCCCTGCTTCTACTGTGGATGAGGCTAGTAGGAGGAGGAAGGATGGGGGAAGTAGTCAGAAGCTTATGTTGTTTATGCGGGGGAATGCTATGTCAGGGGCACCGATTATGAGGGGGACTAATCAGTTTCCAAATCCTCCAATTATGATTGGTATTACTATGAAGAAGATTATTACGAAGGCGTGAGCAGTAACAATTACGTTGTAGATTTGGTCGTCTCCCAGTAGGGTTCCTGGTTGGCCTAATTCTGCGCGGATAAGTAGGCTTAGGGCTGTACCAATTATGCCAGCTCATGCGCCGAAGATTAGGTAGAGGGTGCCGATGTCTTTGTGGTTGGTTGAGAATAGTCATCGATTCAGGGTCACAGGTAAGATGGTAAGATGGCTGAGTGTCTAGGCGTTAGGCTGTAGTCCTTTTTACAGAGGTTTAACTCCTCTTCTTATCGATTCCGTAGTGAAGTTCATGTTGAGTTGCAAGCTCTTCGATATGTGCTAGAGGCACATCGGGATCTTTTAGGCAGAGGCCTGTTGGTTTTGGGCACCTAGCTGTTAACTAGGGTGTCGTGGGGTCGAAGCCCACCTGCCTAGGAAAGACTCTGGCTTAATTAAGGCGTCTGAGTTGCATTCAGGAGATGTAGGTTAGCGTCCTACGGGTCTTAGCAGAAACTAAGAGGGTTTAACTCTTATTTGAGGCTTTGAAGGCCTTTGGTTTATAAATTATCCTAAGTTTCTTAAGTGATGGTGAGGATTATGGGGGAGAGTGGTAGGAGCGAGGAGGATAGGGAGGTAAGTGTGGGAATTAGGGTGTTGGTTGGGTTTTTAGTAGATCACTGTTTTATTTTGTTTGAGGGGCTTGGGGGAAGGGTGATTGTTGAACAATACGCTAGGCGGAGGTAGAAGAAGAGCCCTAGTAGTGAGAGTATGGAGATGATTGTAGCTGTTGCGGTTATCTCTTGTTTGGTGAGTTCTTGGATGATAAGTCATTTGGGTAGGAAGCCTGTTAGTGGGGGAAGACCTGCAAGCGATAGGAGTGTTAGTATGAGGGTTGCGGTTAGTATGGGGGTCTTGGTTCATGAGGTTATTAGTGTGGTTAGTTTTAGGGTTTTAATTGTGCTTATGGTGAGGAAGATAGAGGTGGTTATTAGGGTATAGATGTAGAAGGTTAGTAAGGTTAGCTTAGGGTTGTAGATGATAATGGTGGTTATTCATCCTAGGTGTGAAATGGATGAGGAGGCTATGATTTTTCGAGTTTGTGTTTGGTTGAGCCCCATTCAGCCGCCTAGGCCGATGGATATGATTGATATGGTGGTGAGTAGTGTGGGGTTTAGTGAGTGTGAGGTGAGGAGTAGGATAGTTGTTGGTGGGAGTTTTATTAGCGTTGAGAGGAGCAGGGCAGTGATGGGGGAGGATCCTTGTAACACCTCTGGAAATCAGAAGTGGAATGGGGTTAGACCTAATTTAATGGCAATGGCGGTGGTTAGTAGTAGGCATGATGGGGGGTGGGTGAGTTGGGTGATGTCTCACTGTCCGGTGGCCCATGCGTTGGTTATACTGGAGAATAGGACTAATGTTGAGGCAGCTGCCTGTACTAGGAAGTATTTGGTTGTAGCTTCGATGGCCCGTGGGTGGTGGGATTTTGAGATTAGGGGGATGATAGCAAGGGTGTTGATTTCTAGCCCGGCTCAGGCCATAGCTCAGTGGTTGCTTGTAATTGTGATTGTGGTCCCTAGTAGGAGGCTTGTGGTGGCAATAAGTTTTGCTAGGGGGCTCATTAGTAGGGGAAGGAGTTGAACCATCATTTTCGGGGTATGGGCCCGATAGCTTTGTTAGCTGACCTTACTAGGAAGTAATATAAAGGAAGTATGGAGGATTTTGATTCCTTCTGTGTAGGTTCGATTCCTGCTTTTCTAAGCTTGATTAGGAAATGAGAGGGTTGGTGTACCTCTATGTTCACTTTATCACAGTGACCCTTAGTGTTCGGGCACATTTCCTTAGGAAAGGAGGTAGGCCCGCATAAGAAATTGGTATGCTAGTGTGTCAGAGGTGTAGGGATAGTGTTAGTGGGAGGAAGTTTTTTCAGAGCAAGTGCATTAGCTGGTCGTATCGGAATCGTGGGTAAGAGGCTCGAACTCATAGGAAGCTTGATGAGAGGAGGAGGGTCTTTGTGGCTAGGACGATGGGGAATAGCTCTTGCGGTGGGTTGAGTGTGCTGGGGTTTAAGAATAGGAGGGTGGTTAGTGTGTTTATTAGCATGATGTTTGCATATTCGGCTAGGAAGAAGAGGGCAAAGGGCCCTGCGGAGTACTCTACGTTGAAGCCTGAGACTAGTTCGGATTCTCCCTCTGTAAGGTCGAATGGGGAGCGGTTTGTTTCGGCTAGGGTTGAGATGTATCATATTATGGCTAGGGGCCAGGACGAGAATATTAGGTATAGGGGCTCCTGTGTGGTGGCTAGGGTGGTTATGGTGTAGTTTCCACTTAATATAACTATGGATAGTAGGATGATAGCTAGTGTTACTTCGTAGGAGATGGTTTGTGATACTGCTCGTAGTGCGCCGATTAGGGCATATTTTGAGTTGGATGCTCAGCCAGACCATAGGATTGAGTAGACGGCTAGGCTGGATATTGCTAGGAGGAAGAGGAGGCCCAGGTTTAAGTCTACAAGGGGTAAGGGTAGGGGGAGGGGGGCTCAGATTGTTAGTGCAAGGAGGAGGGCTAGTATTGGGGTTATGGTAAAGAGGAGGGGTGAGGATGTGGAGGGGCGGACAGGTTCTTTGATAAATAGTTTGACTCCGTCAGCAATGGGTTGTAATAGCCCGAGGGGGCCTACGATGTTTGGCCCTTTTCGGGATTGTATGTAGCTTAGGATTTTTCGTTCGACCAATGTAAGGAATGCTACGGCAATTAAAATAGGGACCATGTAAGTTAGTGTTATGATGGGGTAGGTTGGAGGGATATTTGGTCAGATCATGTAGGGTGAGCTAGAGAGAGGATTTGAACCTCTGTGGGAAAGGGTTTAAGTCTTTTGCAATTGCCGGGTTCTGCTACACTAGCAACCTTTGTCTGGGGTGGTGGGGGGGGGTCCTTAGGCGGTTGAGTTGGGGGCACCGCTTTAGGGGAGGGCATGCTTGGGGTATTGGCCCTGCTCTTCCGGTCCTTTCGTACTAGGAGGGGCTAGTCATAGATAGAAACCGACCTGGATTGCTCCGGTCTGAACTCAGATCACGTAGGACTTTTAATCGTTGAACAAACGAACCCTTAGTAGCGGCTGCACCACTAGGATGTCCTGATCCAACATCGAGGTCGTAAACCTCCCTGTCGATAGGGGCTCTTGAGGGAGATTGCGCTGTTATCCCTGGGGTAGCTTGGTTCATTGGTCAATTTTATTGGGTCTGGGTACTGTTGGCACGTTGAGGGGTTGCTCTTAGTTAAGGGGCTTGGCCTTATTTTTGGAGGGTTTGTTTTTCTCCAAGGTCGCCCCAACCTAAAAATGTTAGCCAGCTGTTTTGGGCGGTAAGCCTGGTAGGTTTAGGGGCGGTTTGCTAGTGGCTACTGATTTTGAAGTTCCACAGGGTCTTCTTGTCTTATGTGGTTATCCCTGCTTTTGTACAGGGGGATCAGTTTCACTGATTGTCTGCAGGAGACAGTTGGGGCCTCGTTTAGCCATTCATACAAGTCTCTATTTATGGGACAATTGATTGCGCTACCTTTGCACGGTTAGGATACCGCGGCCGTTGAACGTGGGGTCACTGGGCAGGCATCACCTTCAATACTTGTTTGGCTGAAGGCTATGTTTTTGGTAAACAGTCGGGTCCTGGGTTTGCCGAGTTCCTTTTGCAGATTTTAATCGTCCTAGGTGTGCGCTCCTGAGTTGGGTTAACAGGGTGTGTTCAATGTTTGGTCGGGGTGGGCTTGATATTGTGGTTGTACTGTTAATAGTATTTAGGTTAGCGCTTAAGGAGGCGTAGTGCCTGGGTTACTCGTTTTAGCATTGATTCATCTATTGTTATAGGTTGGCCTGCTGGGGGTGTAGGGAGTCGTATAGTCTTTGGATTTTTGTCTAATGAGCTTTGACGCACTCTTTGCGGGTGGCTGCTTTAGGGCCCACTGGTTTGGAGTGGAGTGGAGTTATCCTCTAGTGAAGGTTGTATCCTTTTTTAAAGGGGCTGTACCCCCTTAAAATAGCTCTTAGCCTGCTACGTGGATGTTTGGTGGGTTGTCGGAGGGGCGTGGCTAAGGGGGAACTTAAATTCGTTTCGCAGGCAACCAGCTATCACCCAGCTCGGTTGGCTTTTCACCGCTACTAACAAGTCATCCCACTCTTTTGCAACAGAGACGGGTTAGCTCAGGGGTAGCTGCTTGTAAGTAGCTCGCTTGGGTTTCGGGGGGGCAGACTTAAGCTCACTGTGTCTGGTTGTTCTTGCTAAATCATGATGCAAAAGGTACAAGGGTTTATCTTTGCTGTGCAATGCTTGGTTTGTCATTGCTATTTCATCTTTCCCTTGCGGTACTGTTTCTATAGCGTCGCTGGGTACTTTTCTATCTCCTATACTAGGTTTGGGGGATAATGTTTTAGTTTAGTGTGGCAGTGGGTTCTTGATTGTGATTGGTGGAGCTAGGATAGGCATCAGGGCGATCTGGTGGGTGGCAGATATCTTTCAGGTGTAAGCTGAATGCTTTGTGTTGTAGCTACGCCCTGGGTATGCTAAGTGCACCTTCCAGTACACTTACCTTGTTACGACTTACCTCATCTTTAGCTGTGTTTTGTGTTAGTTACGGATTTTGAGGGCTTATGAGGAGGGTGACGGGCGGTGTGTACGTGCCCCAGGGCCAGCTTAAAGAAGGCTATCTTGTCCTACTTTACTGCTAAATCCTCCTTTTGGGGGCAGGTTTCAGGCCCCCTTCCGTTGAGGGTTATTCTATCTTAGAAAATGTAGCCCATTTCTTCCACTTCGTGGGCTATACCTTGACCTGTCTTGTTAGTGGGCTGGTGTGGGGCTGTTGAGTCCACTGTTGTTCTTTCATGAGGTGGGCTGGCGACGGCGGTATGTAGGCTGCTTTGGCAAGAAGTGGTCGGGTGGATCGTGGATTATCGATTACAGAACAGGCTCCTCTAGGTGGGTTTAGGGCACCGCCAAGTCCTTAGAGTTTTAAGCGTTTGTGCTCGTAGTTCTCGGGCGGATGTTTGTGTGTAGTAAGCATCTGGATTTAGGGCCGAGCATAGTGGGGTATCTAATCCCAGTTTGTGCCTTGGCTTTCGTGGGGGGTGGTAGGTCGTAGGTGCTAAGATCGTCTTTAGGTTGGGTTTAGGGGGTGCCTTAGGCTTATGACGGCTTGGGCTACGGCTTGATCTTAGTCGACTGTGATAGTTTTGGCCCACTCTTTACGCCGGGTACGGTTAATTTGGGTCTCTTGTGTGACCGCGGTGGCTGGCACAAGATTTACCAACCCTAGGTTGCTTTAACTAAGTCAGGCTTACACCTATTGCTTAATGTTAGCTACTGCTGAGTGCCCGTGGGGGTGTGGCTGAGCAAGGCGTTTTGGGCTGCTAGGGCGTGCCTGATGCCTGCTCCTTTTGCCTTGGTAAGGAGTTGGGGGCGTTTGCACTGGGGCGCGGATACTTGCATGTATACGTTAAGCAAGAATTAATGGTAAGGTTAGGACTAAGTCTTTTTGTCCTGGGGAAAAGGAATATCCGTCTTGGCATCTTCAGTGCCGTGTTTTTGTTTTAAACTACAAGGAC